AAATTTGTATTGAGAATTACATTTTAAGTGATAGTGACAACCACAGTGACAGTTACATGTATAGTTTCATTTGTGATGAAAGTGGAAATAGTAGTGAAAGCGAGAATTCCAGTATAAAAACTAGCACGAATGGTAGTGATTTAACTATAAGAGAAGGTTCTAATGATCCCGATGTAACTCAAAAATACAGGCATTTATGGGTTCAATGCGAAAATTGTTATGGATTAAATTATAAGAGATTTTTGAAGTCAAAAATGAATATTTGTGAACAATGTGGATATCATTTGAAAATGAGTAGTTCGGATAGAATCGAACTTTTGATTGATCCCGGTACTTGGGATCCTATGGATGAAGACATGGTATCTCTGGATCCCATTGAATTTCATTTGGAAGGGGAACTTTATAAAGATCGTATCGATTCTTATCAAAGAAAGACAGGATTAACGGAGGCTGTTCAAACGGGCATAGGTCGGCTAAACGGTATTCCCATAGCAATTGGAGTTATGGATTTTCAGTTTATGGGGGGTAGTATGGGATCCGTAGTAGGGGAGAAAATCACTCGTTTGATCGAGTATGCTACCAACCAATTTCTACCTCTTATTATAGTGTGCGCTTCCGGCGGGGCACGCATGCAAGAAGGGAGTTTGAGTTTGATGCAAATGGCTAAAATATCTTCTGCATTATATGATTATCAATCAAATAAAAAGTTATTCTATATATCCATCCTTACGTCTCCCACTACTGGTGGGGTGACAGCGAGTTTTGGTATGTTGGGGGATATCATTATTGCCGAACCCAATGCCTACATTGCATTTGCGGGTAAAAGAGTAATTGAACAAACATTGAATAAGACAGTACCCGAAGGTTCACAAGCGGCTGAATATTTATTCCATAAGGGCTTATTCGATTCAATCGTACCACGTAATCTTTTAAAAAGCATTCTGAGTGAGTTATTTCAGCTCCACGCTTTCTTTCCTTTAAATCAAAATTCAATAATCAAGTAGAGCATTAAGTTCAATTATTTTATTTGTAGAAAAAAGGTAGTTAGTTTATCGAAATCAAAGAGAAGTATGAAGTTTTCTTTAGTGATATAAGTAAAATCGAATTGTATCAAAGAATAAAAAGTTGCGGATAATTCTTTTTTTTTTTCACGAGATCCTCTTTTCCTATACTATAGTTCTGATTCCTAATTAGGAAGTTTCCATCAACAAGATATGATAGTAAGAGTGAACTCTTTCTTCCTCGAAATTAGGCTAGGCAAATAAAACTATTTTCATGTTCTCTTCTTATGGTATCTATATAGAAATAGAATTCAATCAAATAGAAATATAGATTTTTGTATCTTTCTATATCGTCCGAAAATCCTAAGAATCCCTGTTGGGGCGGATTCTAACAAACCTTTTTTCAGGAATTTTGAATAAACCCCTTTTTCTTTATTAAATTAGAAGACAAGAACAAAAGAAGAATAATGGTTATCATACATATATTTCATGTAGAAAAATGACAATGAATAAGGCTTTTTGTTTAGTTCTACATTCTTTGCACTTATTATATAATATATGAATTTTACTTTTTATAAGTTATAAGATTTCTTTCTATTATAATAGAAGATGTCCTTATTTTATAACAATAACAGGTACAAATATTAAATTGAGGTACTCATTGCTATGACAATTCTAAACTTACCTTCTATTTTTGTGCCTTTAGTGGGCCTAGTATTTCCGGCAATTGCAATGGCTTCTTTCTTTCTTCATGTTCAAAAAAACAAGATTGTTTAGACTCGATGATACCAAATCTCATTCATTTTTTTAAGACTTAGCTAAACTTGGATTCTAACACAAATATATATATTTAGTGGAATATGGGATAATATACGACTTCCCCCGAACATAAATGAAAGAGCTCTTATCCATGCAAAATGAGATATGGGTAAATGAATTATAGCTATGGGTCGGCGAATGTCTGAATCTGAAATAGAAGGTCATGTGTAGATATCTATAGATATCTATAATGGGATCCTATGAAGGGGGTGTTATTAGTTAAGTGAGATCTACCTAATTTGATGAATTATTCCTAAGTACTCCTAAAGGTTCACATCAAAATAGTGCTAATTGATGAGAGTTACTTCGGAAACAAAAAGAAGAAAATGAAATTCATTTGGGTTATTCTCTCAATTCTAATAAAACGCAACTGGATCTAGTATGAATTGGCGATCAGAACATATATGGGTAGAACTTATAACAGGTTCACGAAAGGCAAGTAATTTATGTTGGGCCTTTATCCTTTTTTTAGGTTCATTAGGATTCTTATGGGTTGGAACTTCCAGTTATCTTGGTAGGAATTCGATATTTCCGTATCAGCAAATCGTTTTTTTTCCACAAGGGGCCGTAATGTCTTTCTATGGGATAGCAGGTCTCTTTATTAGCTCCTATTTGTGGTGCACAATCTCATGGAATGTAGGGAGCGGTTATGATCGATTCGATAGAAAAAAAGGAATAGTATGTCTTTTTCGTTGGGGATTTCCTGGAAAAAATCGTCGCATCTTCTTCCGATTCCTTATAAAAGATCTTCAGTCCATCCGAATCGAAGTTAAAGAGGGTATTTATACTCGTCGTGCTCTTTTCCTTTATATGGAAATCAAAGGCCGAGGGGCTATTCCTTTGATTCGTACTGATGAGAATTTTACTCCACGCGAAATTGAACAAAAAGCCGCCGAATTGGCCTATTTCTTGCGTGTACCAATTGAAATGAACTGAAGAACGTAAATGCTTTCTAAACAGAAGGGAAAAAAGGAAAGAATCTTCTTTTTTCTATAACACAGCCTAACTGAAGTTTTTTCAAAGCGCTCATTCAAACTAAAGCTATACGGAACAAACATAATACAAAACTCTTTTTGTGAAAAAAGAAAGGGTTTTATATATATGTATAGAAATCTATCCACCTCAATTCAGTAACAAATCGAAATAATAGATTCATCCCATATATCAAAACATTTAGGAATAAAGAATTTATCTTCGAGGTTCAATATTTTGAATTGATACGTTAGATCTAGATAGATCGTATCTTGTAAATTATCTATCTTTTGTCAATGCCAATCGACTTTTTTCCTTTTGGGCTCCTTAATGATTAAACAATTGAATCTCTTATAACTATCTGATTTCTCTCTTGGTTTGCCATTCATTTTTGATCATCACAATATTCTTCAGAAATATCCCTGAATTATGGCCGGCAAATCATATTTCTTTTTTTATTATTATTTCTTCATTCGAAATGGGCTGTTATTCTATCTTCTGTATTCTTTCTAGATTCAAAGACTAATCGCTGAATCATAACTAAAAGGGGACTAGATTCGTGGGTTCAATACTTTGGATGTATATAGAGCTCGGACTTGGTCGAACTATTAGATCGTATAGAGTCGACGAATGAGGTGGGGTGGGTTCATTAACAATTCACAGATGAAAAAAAAAAATGGAAAAAAAGAAAGCATTTATTCACATTCTATATCTTGTATCTATAATATTTTTTCCCTGGTGGATCTCTCTCTTATTTAATAAAAGTCTTGAATCTTGGGTTCTTAATTGGTGGAATACGAGACAATCCGAAACCTTTTTCAATGATATTCAAGAAAAGAGTATTCTAGAAAAATTTATAGAATTAGAGGAACTCCTCCTGTTGGACGAAATGATAAAGGAAGATCCGGAGACACATCTACAAAAACTTCATATAGGAATCCACAAAGAAACTATTCAATTGATCAAGAGGCAGAATGAGAATCATATTCATACAATTTTACACTTCTCAACAAACATAATATCTTTCGTTATTCTAAGTGGTAATTCAATTCTGGGTAATGAAGAACTTGTTATTCTTAACTCTTGGGTTCAGGAATTCCTATATAACTTAAACGACACAATAAAAGCGTTTTCTATTCTTTTAGTAACAGATTTATGTATCGGATTCCATTCGCCCCATGGTTGGGAACTAATGATTGGTTCTGTATACAAAGATTTTGGATTTGTTGATAACGATCAAATTATATCGGGTCTTGTTTCCACTTTTCCAGTTATTCTAGATACAATTTTTAAATATTGGATCTTCCGTTATTTAAATCGTGTATCTCCGTCACTTGTAGTGATTTATCACTCAATGAATGACTGAAAAATGATCCACTGGTATTACGCCAATTAGAATGTTTGTTACCTTGTACATAACTAAAGCATTCCAAATCATGTTTACTCTCTCTATTTCTTTCTATTTGTACCTATTCAAGGGATTCCTCCAATATTCCAGTACAAAATCATCGAATAGATAGGGAATTATACTAAAGACCTACCCAATTTATTGTAGAAATTGTCGGGATCAACGATTGAACCATGCAAACTAGAAATAATCCCCTTTCTTGGATAAAAAGGGAAGAAATGACTCGATCTCTTTCCGTATTGCTCATAATATATATAATAACTCAGGCATCCATTTCAAATGCATATCCCATTTTTGCACAGCAAGGTTATGAAAATCCACGAGAAACAACGGGGCGTATTGTATGTGCCAATTGTCATTTAGCTAATAAGCCTGTAGATATTGAGGTTCCGCAGGCAGTACTTCCTGATACTGTATTTGAAGCAGTTGTTCGAATTCCTTATGATATGCAACTGAAACAGGTTCTTGCTAATGGTAAAAAAGGGGCTTTGAATGTAGGGGCTGTTATTATTTTACCCGAGGGGTTTGAATTAGCCCCTCCCGATCGTATTTCTCCTGAAATGAAAGAAAAGATAGGCAATCTGTCTTTTCAGAGCTATCGGCCCACTAAAAAAAATATTCTTGTGATAGGTCCTGTTCCTGGTCAGAAATATAGTGAAATTACCCTTCCTATTCTTTCCCCGGACCCTGCTACTAAGAAGGATGTTCACTTTTTAAAATATCCCATATATGTAGGTGGAAACAGGGGAAGGGGTCAGATTTATCCTGACGGGAGCAAGAGTAACAATACAATTTATAAT